TTTTTTATTTATTATTTAATAATGTATAAAAAAAATAACGGCATTGCTATTTAGTAAAAGGTTTTTTTTACATATAAAAACTTATTATTTAATTATATTTAATAGATAATAACAATAATATATAATAATATTAATATATAATAATAATAATAATATATAATAATATTAATATAATATATATAATTTAATATATATTAATAAATCTACCCTATATAAGGGTAGATTTATATTATAATATTAATATTAATATATAATAATAATAATAATATATAATAATATTAATATAATATAATAATATTAATATATAATAATAATAATAATATATAATAATATTAATATAATATAATAATATTAATATATAATAATAATAATAATATATAATAATATTAATATAATATATATAATTTAATATATATTAATAAATCTACCCTATATAAGGGTAGATTTATATTATAATATTAATATTAATATATAATAATAATAATAATATATAATAATATTAATATAATATAATAATATTAATATATAATAATAGTTAATTTATATTAAGATTAATTTTATTTAAGAAATATTAATGTTTATATATTATTAATATAGAACCTCCTTTCTTTTTTGTGAACAAAAAAAAAAAGAAAGGAGGTTATTGATAAAGTAGAGAATAATTGCTTAGTATGTAGTATTTATTGTTATATATTATTTTTATTATATATTATAATTTAAATATTGTAGTATTATATTAATATATAAGAAAATTATTAAAAATAATATTAATATATAATAATAGTTAATTTATATTAAGATTAATTTTATTTAAGAAATATTAATGTTTATATATTATTAATATAGAACCTCCTTTCTTTTTTGTGAACAAAAAAAAAAAGAAAGGAGGTTATTGATAAAGTAGAGAATAATTGCTTAGTATGTAGTATTTATTGTTATATATTATTTTTATTATATATTATAATTTAAATATTGTAGTATTATATTAATATATAAGAAAATTATTAAAAATAATATTAATATATAATAATAGTTAATTTATATTAAGATTAATAGAATATTGTAAGTTATATGTTTGCCGTTAGTAATTATTGTAATTAATTAATTAATAATATTATTACCCCAATTAATAATATTGTTTTTTTTGTTTTTAGGTGATAAAATATATTTTCATTAGATAAATAGAACTTTACTAAGAACTATGAGGGAAGTTATATGTTTGCCGTTAGTAATTATTGTAATTAATTAATTAATAATATTATTACCCCAATTAATAATATTGTTTTTTTTGTTTTTAGGTGATAAAATATATTTTCATTAGATAAATAGAACTTTACTAAGAACTATGAGGGAAGTTATATGTTTGCCGTTAGTAATTATACATCATTAAGTTTTTTTGAATATTTGTTATATTTTATTTGTTGTTGTTTGTGTTTTTTTTTTTTTTTTTTTTTTTTTTTTTWTATATATATATATATATATATAAAAAGAAAAATTAATTGTTTATATTCTTAATATTATATTGTTGCCATTATGATTTTTATTATAAATTAATAAGTTTGATTCTGGCTTATATTATTAGTTATTTTAAATTAATTATATGTTTAAATTTTAATTATTATTTTAACAGTAATTTATTTTATTAATATCTTTGTTTTTATTTTGAAATTTAATCAAATTTGATTAATTTTGTGCCAGCATTCGCGGTTATACAGATTTTTTAAATTAATATTTTTGGTTAATTGTATTTATTTTTATATTGATTTAAATTTTATTTATTTAGGTGGAATTTATATTTATATCTAATTTCTTTATTTATTTATATTAAGTTTAATTTATAAACTAGGATTAGATACCCTATTATTTTTTATTTAAATTTTTCCAGAATATTAATAGTTAAGTTCTATAAAACTCAAAGAATTTGGCGGTAATTTATCTTTATAGAGGAACCTGTATTTTAATTGATATACCACAATAATTTTTACCTAAATTTTATTTGTATACCGCTATATATTGGAGTGTTTTAATTAAAGAAATTTTCTTTTATATAAATATTTTATGTTAGGTCAAGGTGCAGTTTTATTTAGGTAAATATGGGTTACATTATTTATATTTATATTGGAATTTTAATTTATAATTTTTATTAAATAGGATTTATTAGTAATTTTAATATATTAATTATTTTGAATTTAGCACTAAATTATGTACATATCGCCCGTCACTCTCAATAAGATGAGATAAGTCGTAACAAAGTAGATTTACCGGAAGGTGTATCTAGAATGTTCAGATTATAGCTTATATTAAAGTTTATTATTTACATTAATAAGAAAATTGTTTATTTTATCTGATTTTTATTAAAATTAATAATTTATTTTGTTTTATTTTTAGTATTATTAGAAATAATTTTTTTAATTTTACTGTTAAGTACTTTATCTAAAAGATTAATATAATTTATTAGTACCTTTTGTATCAGGGTTAATTTAATTTATTATTTATTTTTTTTTCCCGAAAAATGGATATCTATATTAAGTTTCTTTTTATTGTTGAATTAATATTAGTAATCTTATTATGGTAGTGATACTCTATTCGCTCTTTTATTATATCTGGTTATTTAGGATTTCAATTTAATTGAAAATTAATGTTAATTATTCTTTATTTTTGTTAATTATATATAATTTGGGATAATCTTTTTTATTGTTTAAAATTTTTTAATTTAAATTATTTTTTATTTTAAAATCTTTTATTTAGTTCTTAATAGATTATAATTTATATTTATAATTTTTTTATATTTATATTTTTACTAAATTATTTTAATAAATTTTTGTTTATTTTAATTAATGATTAAATTAGTATAATTTATAATTATAATTTAAATAATTCGACAAATTTAATCTTCAACTGTTTATCAAAAACATTTCTTTTAGGTTTAAATTAAAGGTAAATTCTGCCCTATGATTTAAATTAAATGGCTGCAGTATTTTGACTGTGCAAAGGTAGCATAATCATTAGTCATTTAATTGTTGACTCGTATGAATGGATAAATGAGGGATTTATTTTTTTGATTTTATTATTAAAATTTTATTTTTAAGTAAAAAAGCTTAATTAATTTTTAGGGACGAAAAGACCCTATAGAACTTTATTATATTTAATATTTTAAATTTTTAGTTATATTTTTATTAATATTTTATCTATTTTTTTATTGGGGTGATAAATAAATTTTAACTTTATTTTATATTTTCATTAATTTATGATTTTTTTGGTCCTTGTTTTGGATTGTAAGTTTAAGTTACCTTAGGGATAACAGCGTAATTTTGATGGGGAGTTCATATTTATATTAAAGTTTGCGACCTCGATGTTGAATTAAGATTAGTATAAGGGGCAGGTTTTTTATTACTAAGTCTGTTCGACTTTTAAATTCTTACATGATTTGAGTTCAAACCGGTGTGAGCCAGGTTGGTTTCTATCTTAAAATTATTTTTCTTTATAGTACGAAAGGACCTGGAGAATCAATATTATTTGTTATTATTGAATTTTATTATTGATTTGGCAGATTAGTGCATTAAATTTAGAATTTAATAAGGTATTATTATACAATCAATTATTATTTATATTAGTTCATTAATTTTATTAATTATAGTCATAATTTCTGTTGGATTTTTTACCTTACTAGAACGTAAACTTCTAAGTTATATACAAATTCGTAAAGGTCCTAATAAGGTTGGGTTTTTAGGTTTACTTCAGCCCTTTAGAGATGGATTAAAATTGTTTTTAAGGGAACATTGTTGACCTATAAATTCAAATATATTTATTTATTATGTTTGTCCAATTTATAGCTTAATTCAATCTTTATTTATATGATGTTTATTTCCCTATTATATTAATCTAATTGAATTTAATTATTCAATATTATTTTTTTTATGTGTTTCTAGTATTGGGGTTTATAGTTTAATTGTTTGTGGTTGGTCTTCAAATAGAATATATTCAATATTAGGTTGTATTCGAAGTGTTTCACAAGCTATTTCCTATGAGGTTTCTCTTTCTTTAATTTTATTAAGCTATTTTCTTTTGTCTGATAGATATAGTTTTGTTGATTTTTTTAAAATTCAATCAAATTGTTGATTTTTTTTTTTTTCTATTCCGATATTTTTTTGTTGATTTTCTTGTTGTTTAGCAGAAACTAACCGTTCCCCCTTTGATTTTTCTGAAGGGGAAAGAGAGTTGGTTTCTGGGTTTAATATTGAATATGGATCTGGTGGATTTGCTCTTCTTTTTATTTCTGAATATTCTAGTATTATTTTTATATGTTTAATTACTAATATAATTTTTTTTGGTGGGGATTATATTTATTTTATATTTTATCTCAAGCTTATTTTTTTTTGCTTTGTTTTTATTTGAGTTCGTTGTTCATTACCTCGCTATCGATATGATAAATTAATATATTTAGCTTGAAAATGTTATCTCCCAATAAGTTTAAATTATATTATTTTTTTTTTGTTAATCAAATCTTTAATTTTTTATCATTTTTTTTTGTAAAGTTATTAAATAAAACTCTTTCTAATATTTTCAAAATATTTGCTTTAATATTTATAAGCTAAATAACTAATTTAGTAATTTGTCCCATGTTTTAGTAATTACAGGGTCTGTAATAAAATATATAAAATAAAATACAGTTAAGATTATACCAGTAGATGTATAAGGTCTTTCAACAGGACGTGCTCCAATTCAAGTTAATAAAATTACAATACATACGAAAATTCAAAAATTTATTTGACTTAAAGGGTAAAATATAATACCCTTAAATTTTATTTTTATTGAGAAAGGTATAATTAGTAAAATTACAATTGATAAAAATAGTGCTATAACCCCACCAAGTTTGTTTGGAATTGATCGTAAAATTGCATAAGCAAATAAAAAGTATCATTCTGGTTGAATATGAATTGGGGTGACTATAGGATTTGCGGGGGTAAAGTTATCTGGGTCTGATAGTATATATGGTTCTAATATATTTAGTATTAATAATGTAGTTAATACAATTATAAATCCTAATAAATCTTTAATTGTAAAATATGGATGGAATGGAATTTTATCAATATTAGAATTTATTCCAATAGGATTTCTAGATCCTGTTAAATGTAAGAAAAATAAATGAATAATAACTATTATTGAAATAATAAATGGTAAAAGGAAATGTAATCTAAAGAATCGTGATAATGTTGCATTGTCAACTGCAAAACCCCCTCAAATTCAGTTTACTAATATTAATCCAATATATGGAATTGCTGATATTAAATTGGTAATTACTGTTGCCCCTCAAAATGATATTTGGCCTCATGGTAGAACGTATCCTAAGAATGCTGTGGCTATTGTTATTAATATAATAATTATACCCACAACCCAAGTTAATTTATATTTGTATGACCCATAGTATATCCCACGCCCTGTATGTAAATATATACAGATAAAAAATAATGATGCCCCATTTGAATGTAATGTTCGCATTAATCACCCATAATTTACATTTCGTGTAATATGGTTAACTCTATTAAATGCTATTTCCACGTTTGATGTGTAATGTATAGATAGAAGGATACCTGAAATTAATTGAATAATTAAACATATACCTAAAAGTGATCCAAAGTTTCATCATGCTGATAGATTTATAGGTGCTGGTAAATCAATTAATGCATTATTAACAATTTTAATTAACTGGTTTGATTTTAAAATTGATTTTTTCATAATTTTTTGATCGAAGTGGTCCCTCATGGTGTTTTACAATTTTTGATACTACAATTATAGTTAATAATAAATATATTACTAGAATAATTGTTAATATTATTGATTTTTTGTTATATAATTTAATTATAGAGTAATATTCTTCTGTTAAATTTATTAAATTTTGTAATTCATTGATTTGGTTTTCATTTATTATTTCTTCTGAAATTATAATTATAATTATTATTAAGATAGATAAATTTAATTTTAATTTAAATTTTTCATTTGATGCAATTCTACTTATATAGGTAAATAAAATAAGTAAACCCCCTACTATTATTAAAAATGTGATTATAGGAAATCACGATGAAAATATTATTTTATTTATTAACATTGTTATAAATAATGTTTGAATTAATAAAATTACTCCTATTCTTAATGGATTTATTAAAAATGGAATTATTGTTACTATTAATGTTATAAATTTAACTAATATTATTTTAATTTCAGTATATAGTTTATAATAATATGGATTTTGGATATCTAAGATATGTAATTTAATTACATTATACTGATATTTTAAAGGATAATTTCCTAAATTTAGTTTACAAAACTAATATTTTTATTAAATTATTAAAACTAATGAATTTATTTTTTTTTAGTTACCTTTTTATTTTTTCATGTATTTCATTAATTTTTATTCGTAAACATTTACTTCTTTGTTTATTAAGATTAGAGTTTATGGTTTTGTCACTTTTATTTTTAATTATAATTTACTGCTTAATATTTTTTTCTTCAAACTTTTATTTATATATTTATATAATAACTTTTTATGTATGTGAAGGGGTATTAGGTTTAAGTGTTCTTGTAAGAATAATTCGATTTCATGGTAATGATTACATAAATTCTCTTTTTTTATGATAAAATTTATCATTTATATATTGTTTATAACCCCTCTTTTATTTGTTGAGAATATTTGATATTTAATTCAATTTTTAATTATTATTTTAATTAGTGTTTTTTGTTTGTCTAGATGTAATTTATATTTTTCTAATATTTCTTATTATTTTGGTATAGATTATATTTCATATGGGTTAATTATTTTAAGTCTTTTAATTTCTTCATTAATAATTTTTGCTAGATCTAGGATTTATTTTCTACACAATAAGAATTTTTTTATTTTAATATCTATAATTCTTTGTATATGTTTAATTTTTGTTTTCAGTTTTTTAAATATATTTATAATATATATTTTTTTTGAATTTAGTTTAATTCCTTTAATAATTTTAATTTTTGGTTGAGGTTATCAACCTGAGCGTTTGATTTCAGGATTATATTTATTTTTTTATACATTGTTTGCCTCATTACCTTTATTGATAATTATTATATTTTTATATTTTAATTATTCGAGAATATTTTTTGATATAAATTATGGTTATTCTTATTCATTTATTATACATTTTTGTATAGTTTTTGCTTTTTTAGTTAAATTACCCATATTTATATTACATTTTTGGTTACCAAAAGCTCATGTTGAAGCCCCAATTTCTGGGTCAATAATTTTAGCTGGTTTAATATTAAAAATTGGCGGTTATGGTCTTATTCGTTTTATATTTATTTATGAAAATATATTTTATAAGTATAGTTTTATTTGATTTACTTTATCTCTTGTTGGTTCTATTTCTGTTAGATTAATTTGTTTAATTCAAGGTGATGTAAAATGTTTAATTGCTTATTCTTCAGTAGCCCATATGGGAATAAGCCTTATAGGTTTGTTAACTATAACTAAATTTGGGTTTTTTGGTTCATACTTGATAATATTAGGCCACGGTCTTTGTTCTTCAGGGCTCTTTTGTTTAGCTAATATTTCGTATGAACGTATATTAAGACGTAGATTTATATTAAATAAGGGGTTTATATTGTATATACCTAGAATATGTATAATTTGATTTATATTTTGTTCTTTTAATATAAGTTGTCCACCAAGTATTAATTTTATTAGAGAAATTTTTATCATAAATAGAATAATTTTTTATTGGGAAAATTCAATTTATTATATTTTAATAATTTCCTTTTTTGCTGCATGCTTTAGATTTTATTTATTTAGATTTACACAACATGGTAAATTTCACTATATATACAGTTGTTCAGAGTGTACAGTTCGGGAATATATTTTAGTCGGAGTTCATTTATTACCATTGGTTTTTATTATTATAATTTTATCTATTTATTTTTGATAATTTAAGTATTTTATTAAAATAAAGAATTGTGGTTTCTTAGATGACTAATGTCCTTAAGTTTTGATAAAAATTAATTTTTATTTCTATTGATTTTTAATTATACTAATTATGTCATTAATTTCTTTTACTATAGGTTTATTTTTTATATATATGGATTATGTTATATTGTTTGAATGAAAAATTTTTTCTTTAAATTCTATCCCAGTTTACTATGTTATTCTATTTGATTGAATTTCATTAATTTTTAGTTCAATTGTTTTATTTATCTCCTCTATAGTAATTTTATACAGTATTAATTATATTGGTGTATACAGATACAGATCTAATCGTTTTCTTTTTTTGGTTATTTTATTTATTATTAGAATAATTCTAATAATCATGAGACCAAATTTAGTTAGAATTATATTAGGTTGAGATGGATTAGGGTTGGTTTCTTATTGCCTTGTAATTTATTATAGCTCAATAAAAAGATATTTAGCTGGTCTAATTACTTGTTTAACTAACCGTTTAGGTGATATTGGATTACTTATTTCTATTTGTTGAATTATATCTTATGGTAGATGACATTTTATTTATTATGAGGGTTTATATAAAGATTATATTTATTATATAGTAATTATTTCTTGTTTTACTAAAAGTGCTCAGATTCCATTTTCATGTTGATTACCAGCTGCTATAGCAGCCCCTACACCTGTTTCATCATTAGTTCATTCTTCAACTCTTGTTACTGCGGGGGTATATTTGTTGATTCGTTTTTATAATAGATTTAATTATAGAAATTATTTATTTTTGTTTATTAGAATGATAACTATAATTTTCTCCTCATTATGTGCTAGTTACGAATTTGATTTAAAAAAAATCATTGCTTTATCTACTTTAAGACAATTAGGACTTATAATAAGATCATTATTTTTTGGAATAGTAGATTTATCATTTTTTCATCTATTAACTCATGCAATATTTAAGTCTCTATTATTTCTTTGTTCAGGAATTTTTATTTTTTACATAAATGATAATCAAGATATTCGTTTAATAGGTTCTGTTTGTATTTTTATACCCTTTACAACAGCTTGTTTTAATATTTCTAGACTAACTCTTTGTGGTATCCCATTTTTATCTGGATTTTACTCTAAGGATTTTTTAATTGAAAATATATCTTTTAATAGACTTAATTTTATTATTTTTCTAATATTTTATTTTTCTCTGGGTTTAACTGCATGTTATAGATCCCGTTTATTTTATTATTCAATGGTTTGTAATTTTAATTTTATTAGATATAATTTTATTAATGATAATTTTAGTTTAATAAAAATTAGAATTTTTGTTCTAACTATTTTTTCAATTTTTACTGGTGGTATATTAATGTGGTTTATTAATTTTGATATAGTTTATATTATTTTACCTTTTAAGGTAAAAATAATATCTATTATTATTGTAATTTTTGGTTTATGGTTTGGTTTAGAATTTTGTAATTTTAATTACATATTTATATTAAATTACTATTTATTTAATAGTTATATATGATTTATATTTGGCTATTCTTTTTTTATATATAAATTAGTATATAAATCATCTATAATAAATTGTTATCAAGTTTCCTCTTGAGGTGAATATTATGGTGGATATGGTTTATCTTTCTATTTGTTAAAGTTATCAAATTTTATTCAATATTATTCTTCAAATAATTTAAAAATTTTTTTAATTTCCTTCTTGATATGGTTTATATATATAATTTATTTTAATAGCTTATATAGAGCATAATATTGAAGATATTAATGAGAATAAATTTCTTAAAATAATTTATAAGTTAAAATTTAACTATTTCTTTAATGAAAATAAAGTGTTTTTATAAACTATATAAATATAAGAGATAAACGGAATTTAACCGCTTAAAAAATTAGTTAGCAGCTATTTTTTTTCTTAATCTCTTTTAATTGGAATATTTATTCAATTTTCTTATTAACAATAAGTTACCTCTAGCTCTTGGCTTCAATTAAAGTAAGGGGGATAATTATCCCCTATAATTAGGTCGAAACTAAATGTATTTATTACTTCTTTACTAAGATTAGCTAATTCAGCACTTCTTGATTGCAAATCAAGTATTATATTTAAATATAATCCATTATTAAATTGTTCAGTTTAATATTCCATTGTATCATTCATGGAATAAGCCTAAAATTAAAATTAATACAAATACTGTAGATGTAATTAGTCAATATATTAACATGGATGATTTTAATGTAAAAATTATTGGGATAATAATAATAATTTCAATGTCAAAAATTAAAAAAATTACTGCAATTAAAAAAAAATGAATAGAAAATGGTAATCGTTTGTATGATATAGGGTTGAACCCACATTCAAATGGGGTTGATTTTTGTAAGTCAATAATTGATTTTTTTCTTACAATTAAGATTATTATAGAAATAATTATAATTAATAATAAAATTATTAATATAAATAATAATAGTTTGTTAATTATTCAATTTAAATTAATAAACCTACAAGTTGGAAGCTTGTTATACTTTTTATAATAATAGAATATTTACCTCATCAATACACTGTAATATATAAGAAAAGTCACACAACATCTACAAAATGTCAGTATCAGGCTGATGCTTCAAATCCTACATGATGGTTTCTAGAAAAATGTAAATTTATTATTCGTAATAAAGATACTATAATGAAAATAGTACCAATTATTACATGAATACCATGGAATCCAGTTCTTATAAAAAATGTTCTCCCATAAATTGAATCAGAAATGCAGAATGGGGATTCAATATATTCATATAATTGTAAAATTGAAAAATAAACACCTAAGTAAATAGTTAATATTGTTCTTTGTACTATTTGAGTATAATTTTTGTTAATAATTGCATTATGAGCCCAAGTTATTGTAATACCGGATGAAAGTAAAATTATAGTATTAAGTATTGGAATATTTATTGGGTCAAATGTTTTAATACCTATTGGTGGTCAATTTAAACCAATTTCTATAGTAGGAGCAAGACTACTATGAAAAAAAGCTCAAAAAAAAGATGAAAAAAATAATACTTCTGAAATGATAAATAAAATTATACCTAACTTTATTCTTACTACTACTTTCTTGGTATGTAATCCTTGAAAAGTTGATTCTCGGACAACGTCTCGTCATCATTGAATTATTGTTAAAATAATAATTAAAAATCCTAATAAGAATAAATTTATATTAATTTTATGAAATCATATAATTATGCCTGAAGTAAGAGTTATAACCCCAATTGACCCAGTAATAGGTCAGGGGCTATTATTAACTAAATGGAATGGGTGATTATTCATTTATACTTCTCTTGAATATAAATTTGTAAGTGTTATAAATACATAAGATTGAATTAATGAAACGGCAGTTTCAAATATTATTAAAATAATAAAAAAAATTATACACGAAATTATAAGGATTATATTACTTATATTACCCCCCAATAATGATATAAGCAAATGACCTGCAATTATATTAGCTGTTAAACGAACAGCTAGTGATCCAGGTCGAATTAAATTTCTAATTGTTTCAATTAATACTATAAATGGTATTAAAATAGAAGGAGTTCCAGTTGGAACAAGATGTATAAATATATGATTTGTATTATTAAGTCAACCATAAATTATGAAACCTATTCATATAGGTAAAGCTAGTGAAATTGAAAATACTAAATGTGATGAAGCCGTAAAGATATAGGGTAATAATCCTATAATATTATTAAATAAAATTATAATAAATATACTTAATATAATTAATCTTATCCCCCTATATTTTATTAATGAAATTAGTTCAAGGTGAAGTTTTATTAATAAATTGTTAAATATAATTATATTTTTATTTTTTAAAAATCAAAAATTTTTTGGGAATATAAATATAAAGATTATAATTCTAATTCAATTTAATGAAAAAATTCCTGTACATGGATCAAATACTGAAAATAAATTAGTTATCATTTTCAATTTATTTGATTAGTATTATTTTTTTTTATAGATATTGATTTTCTTATTATATTAAAATATAATAATGATATTATAAGTAAAAATGATAACAAAAATGTAATTATTAATATAGTTCATCATATTGGTGCTATTTGTGGCAAAAGAGTTATTATAATTAATTTTTTTAATTTGACAAAATAATGTTTTAAATAAACTAAACCCTTCATTAAGGATATTTGCTAAATTATCATTATTTGGTTTAAGAGACCAATACTTGCTTTTAAGTGTCTTAATGAATATTTATTTAATCATAAAATAAATGATTTTAAATTAATTCTTTCTATTACAATTGGTATAAATCTGTGATTTGCACCGCAGATTTCTGAACATTGCCCAAAATATAATCCTGGACGATTTATTATAATTCTTCCTTGGTTAATTCGGCCTGGTGATGCATCGATTTTAATTCCTAATGATGGAATTGTTCATGAATGAATAACATCTGTAGATGTTACTAAAATTCGGGAATTAATATTATATGGTAATGTAATTCGGTTATCTGTATCAAGTAGACGGAATTCATTTAATTCTAATTCATTAGTGGGCTTTATATATGAGTCAAATTCAATTTTTTTGAAGTCTGAATATTCATATGATCAAAATCATTGGTGGCCTACAGCTTTAATTGTAATTAATGGATTATTAATTTCTTCTAACAAATAAAGAATTCGAAGAGAAGGTAAAGCAATAAAAATTAATAAAAATGCTGGTATAATAGTTCAAATTAATTCAATTATTTGACCCTCTAATAATAATCGATTAATAAATTTATTAATAAAAAGTGTCGTTATTATATATCTTACAATAACTGTAATTATTATAATAATTATTATAGTATGATCATGAAATATAATTAATTGTTCTATAATTGGTGATACAGCATCTTGAAATGATAAAGTTATTCATGATGAAATTTCTAACAAAATAATAATATTTATTAATGAATCTTAAATTCATTGCACTAATCTGCCATATCAGATTTACTTAATTATTAATGGAAGTTCATAATAAGAATGTTCTTCTGGGGGTAATTTTTGTAATCATTCTATTGATGATAAATTATTATTTGCGAATAATGCAATTCGTTTAGAAATTATTCTTTCTCAAATAATAAAAACTATGATTAATACTCTAATTAATGAAATTAATCTACCAATTGAGGAAATAGTATTTCATAAAGTATAAAAATCTGAATAATCAGAGTATCGTCGAGGTAAACCTCTTAACCCTAAAAAATGTTGGGGGAAAAAAGTTAAGTTTACACCTAAAAATATTGTTAAAAATTGCATTTTTAATCACTTAGGATTTATGGTTAAACCGGTAAATAATGGGTATCATTGAATAAATCCTGCTATAATTGCAAAAACTGCCCCTATAGATAGAACATAATGAAAATGGGCTACAACATAATAAGTATCATGTAAGATTACATCAATTGATGAGTTTGACAAAATAATACCAGTTAAACCACCCATTCTAAATAGAAAAACAAATCCAGATGATCATATTATTGAAATTCTAATTTTTGTAGATACTCCATGTATTGTTGCTATTCAACTGAAAACTTTAATACCAGTAGGTACTGCAATAATTATAGTAGCTGATGTAAAATATGCACGAGTATCTACATCTATTCCTACAGTAAATATATGGTGAGCTCAAACCACAAACCCCAACAACCCAATGGAAAGTATAGCATAAACTATACCAATATAACCAAAAGATTCATTTTTACCACTTTCCTGAGTAATAATATGTGAAATTAAACCAAATCCAGGTAAAATAAGAATATAAACTTCTGGGTGGCCAAAAAATCAGAATAAATGTTGATATAAAATAGGATCCCCTCCCCCAGAGGGATCAAAAAATCTAGTATTAATATTTCGGTCTGTTAATAATATAGTAATAGCACCTGCTAATACAGGTAATGACAAAAGAAGTAATAATGCAGTAATTACAACTGATCATACAAATAAAGGAGTACAATCTAAATTTATACCTGTTCTTCGTATATTTAGTACAGTTGTAATAAAATTTACTGCACCAAGAATTGAAGAAATACCAGCTAAATGTAAAGAAAAAATTGTTAAATCTACTCTAGCTCCTGAATGAGCAATATTAGATGATAAAGGGGGATAAACAGTTCAACCTGTTCCGGCCCCTATTTCTACAGTTCTTCTAATTAAAAGAAGAATCAATGACGGTGGTAAAAGTCAAAATCTTATATTATTTATCCGAGGAAATGCTATATCGGGTGCCCCAATTATAAGAGGTAATAATCAATTACCAAAACCTCCAATTATAATTGGTATAACTATAAAAAAAATTATAATAAATGCATGTGATGTTACAATCACATTATAAAGTTGATCATTATTAATAAATGGTCCTGGCTGTGCTAACTCCACACGAATAATTATTCTAAGTATTATCCCAATTATACCAGATCAAATACCAAAAATAAAATATATTGTTCCAATATCCTTGTGATTAGTTGAAAACAATCATTTGTTCATTTGATTAAGATGTCTGATTAAAGTAATAAACTGTAAATTTATTTAAGAATTAACTATTCTCTTAATATAATCTTATAGTTTAATTAAAACATTAAATTGCAAGTTTGATATTGATCTTTATCTAAGATTTACTCAAAATTAGTTTATTTAACTTTGAAGGTTAATAGTTTAAATAACTTAAAATCTTAGTATAAAGATTTAATAAAAATTATTAACGAAAAAATTAAAATATTAATTAAAGTAAGAATAATTATTGAGTAATTAAGCGTTAACAAATTTCATTTTATTAAAATTGAACTAATTATAACACACATATATGTACACCGAATATAGTAAAATATTACAATTAATGAAGAAATTAACATAATTATTAAAATGAATATTTGATTATTAATAATTATAAATTCAAATAATATTAATTTTCTTAAAAATCCTAATATTGGGGGGACACCTCCAAACGATATTATTATTAATCAAAAACAAATTTTAGTTTTTAATCTAAATTCATTAATTATTATTTGATTTAAATAAAAAATGTTTATTTTCGTAATTATAAAGATAATACTAATTAATATGAATATATAAATTGTTATATATATAACTCACATTGATATTTCATTAATACAGGAACAAGTAAATCCCAAATTATAAATAGATGAATATGCTAAAATTTTTCGTATGGAATTTTGATTAATTCCTAAAATTGCTCCTAAAATTAAAGATAATATAACTGGAATCCATATAATTATATTAATATAAGATAGAATTATAAGAGGTGAAATTTTTATTAATGTCAACAAAATGAAAATTGATTGATAACTTATCCCCTCAACTACTCTCAAAACTCAGTTATGAAAAGGGGCTATACCAATTTTTAATAATAATGAGATAGCTATAATAAAAATACTAAACCTAATTATTATTATCATAAATAATAATCCAAATATTAAAATTGATGATCTTATTCTTTGAATAATAAAATATTTTATTATTGATTCAGATCTTAAGGAATTTGATCTGATTATTAAAGGTAAAAACGAAATTAATCTAATTTCTAGTCCCGATCATATTATTATTCAATTATTAGAACAAATACAAACTATAACCCCAATAATTATAGTAGTATTGAATAATAATTTTGTTGAATTTATAATAATTAAAAAGAAGAAGGTTTTACTTCTATGTTTAGGGTATGAACCTAATAGCTTAAATTAGCTTATCTTTTTATAAATTAGTGTATGATGCACATAAATTTTTGATATTTATAGAAAAGTTTAATTCTTGTATTTATAATAAGAACAAAAATTGCATAATTTATTCTATCAAAATAACCCTTTTATCAGGCATCTTATT